AGATCTCCTCTTCAGATTCTTAGGAATGTACAGATTCGCGCTCTGAATCTGAATCGCGAAATGGAAATGCTAGAGGCGGCTCGTCAGATTCAGATAGAATAAGATATCTCATTTTACTAGAAACGTCGATTTGAGAATAAAAAAGAGTGAATATGAAATGCAAAATCGGATTTCCTTTTCGTGCCATATGCGCTTAGACTTGACTTTATCCCCCTTTTTTTCCCGGTCCAATATTTGTTCTCGAAAGTCTTCGTTTCCGTGTCGAAGCAAACTCTCCAAATTTATGACCAACCCTTCCTTCAGTGATCTTACAACGAACAGAAGTTTTTCCATTGTAAATTCGTACGGAGCTATCAACGAATTCCGGCAAAATCGAAGATCTACGTGACCAAATTTTCCTGTTCAAAAGAGGATCTCTCTTCTTCTTCATTCTCAACAGGAATGCATCAACAAAACAGCCCTTCCATATAGATCGTCGTGGCATGAACTCAGAATTTCTTCGCTTCGATTCCGCCCCTCTCCCTATCGGTCGAGCTGCTTAGCCCCTACTCTTATCAAAAAAAGGCGCCGGAGGCCTCAAACTCAATCAATAGAAAGTATTTTCTTTATATATGCTGAGTTTGGCCCTTTCTCTCGTATATCTAAAATGATTTCATTTATCAAAGAGAGTTCCCTCGCGTCGTTTTCAGCAGAGCCCCTGAATGGGGGGTGGTGGTGTCCAGCTCGTCCCGCTTCTCCGAAAAGAAGTCTTCCAGGCATTCAAGGGGATTGTAGGGGGCTTTTTCCTCCAAGGCAGGATACTCTGTTAGAAGTTGTTTAAATAGGGAAAGAGCAGAGTGTTTCAGCTCCCGGATCTGGAGATCCCTATTCTCTAACTCTATCAGAGAATTATATTCCCCCTGTTTGGTGCAATTTTGCAGCACCTTTTTGACTTCTTCCCAGTAAGCACCCTTCTCCATTCCTAGAAGAAAAATGGAATTTTCATTTTCCAGAATTCTGACTCGATTCATGATTGAGGATTCCAAAGCCAAATTGTGAGTAACGGGCCAAGGCTCCAACAGGACCTGGAGCTCGAAGGAATCCTCTGAGGAGGATGCACGGCCGAGAAGGGAGTCCGACGGAGAAGCCGGAGTCGCCGCCGGAGACTCTGAGCTTAATGCGCCTGATGTCCCCTCGCCGAAGGGTCTCATCATATGGGTTAAGTCCTCGCCTGTGAGCAGCGCTTTACAAGCTAAGCCAACAGTAAAGGCCAGCCCCGCTGAGCAGCCCCACCCTCTTAGAGCAAAGGATAGGGCTCGACCGCCAAGAGAGAAGCCAACCTTTTCCAGTGGAAATAAATCCCCAAAAAGAAAATAAATAATAAAAAGGAGGAGAGTGGCTAGGAATGCCCCGGTGATTCTATGGTAAATTGGAAACGTAGAAGTTTTCTGTGGCTTATAAATAGGAAGATGAGGGGATAACGGGCGATGGAGAGTCATTCGATTTTCTTTCATGGTAATTTTGTGTTAGTTTTTTTGGTGAACCGGGCGTATTCCTGAAGTGAAGATAGAGAGTCAAAAAAAAAGAAAAATAAATAAAAAAAAAAATGGTATGTTGCTGCCATTTTGAAACGATTAAAGATCACCGAAGTAATGTCTAAACCCAATGATTCAAGGCAAGGATAAAGGATCCCGGAACAAGGAAAAATCTTTTTCAATTGTCTCAATAACTAAACTAGATCAGAATGAAGAATCTTATTCTACGAAATTTCGAGTTCGACTTCACTCCCCAACTTTCAAAGTCTTGCCAGGGGGGAAGAAGTTGCTACGGTAAACTCTAAACTATCTTTCTTCTTTCACTCATAGCTATCTGACTGTGAGGATTCCCCCTTGTATTCCCCATAGGCTAGGAAAGGTTAGTAATAGGCTCAACTACAAGTCTTGGAGCTAGGCTGCTCAGTATGGTATTCAGTATGGTATGAGGATCGAAGGGAAGCTAACAATGGGGATGCCCCTAGTTGTTGAATTCCTTTAGTTGGAATTAATAGCTCCGACCTTAAGGAATAGGTCCGAAGATGCGACTAGAACTGAAAGAAGAGGAAGGTTTTTCCTGGGTAGCACTTTGGGTATTCGACCGAAGCCAGTAAAGTTTCCACACCAGAGGGTGCATCAACCTCTTTTCTTTCATCACAAGAAAGGTTTGGAGGGGACAAGCGAGGCTAAAGGGTTAGTGCTTCAACATCTCTGTTTGAACCTCTTGCTCTTAAGGATAAAACAACGATCTTTGCTGGACTGGCTGTTCTGCCACGTAATTTATCCCTCAAGCTGAACTGAACGAACTTGACCTGCTCCTTTAGTTTAGGGCAATAGAGTTTACTTGCTTCTCACTAACGGCAGAATCATAAGCTTCATCACTCGACTCTAAACCAAAATAGAATATATATAGGAAATCAATCCATCACTCCGGAAAGGTAGGTTCCATACCGACAAGACCTCCTACCCTAGAATCTGCTCATTTCACA